GGGATTATTAAGAAATATGGAATTTCTTCTTCCTGGGTCGATGCCCGAGCGGTTAATGGGGACGGACTGTAAATTCGTTGACAATATGTCTACGCTGGTTCAAATCCAGCTCGGCCCAATAATTCACTGATCCGCCATGAAATGATATTACCCTTTTGTTCCGTTTTCTAGAAATGCCTGATACAAAAAACAAAAAAGAAAAAAAAAAAGGAAATCCCAATTTCTGCTATATCCTTACTTGTATTTTATTTACTTTCTTTTTTTTTTTCTTTTTTTCCTACAAATTCTGATCTTGTTAATGACCTAGATTCATATCAGGATTTGTAAATAGAAAGTCTAAGAAAAAGAATTATCTAAAGATATAAAGAAAAAAGACTTTTCTTTCTTTTCATTTTCATTGAAAGATTGATTATCAATCGATTTGATTTATTTGAAATAACGAAAAGATGACTAGTAATTTGTGTCATTATCACTAAAGTGGATATCCATGCGGATATCCATATTACCACTCGCCTCTCTCTTATAACGGGGCCGATTCCAATTCAAATTCAAAATCGAAATAGAACGGGTTTGAATGAAATCATAAGAATTGCTGTATACTTTATTTATTTTAGATTTTATTTCCCTGGGATTGTAGTTCAATTGGTCAGAGCACCGCCCTGTCAAGGCGGAAGCTGCGGGTTCGAGCCCCGTCAGTCCCGACGTATTCAAATCCAACAATCCAACCAAAAAAATATATCAATTCCGCTTTCTATTTTATTTTCTGTAAATAAGGGGACAAATAGTCGAATTTTTTTCTCAAAGAGAAGGGGGTCCTTCTTTTTTCTTTTTTTTTTATTACTTTTTTTCATCAAAGTAAATCAAAGTAAATACAAATATGGGAATTCCACTTTTTTTAACTAATAGCGACGGAAATGGATCGAGACATAATATTCAGGATTTCAAGAGATATGGCGCCGAGTTTGGCTTTTTCGGTTTCTCACAACCTGCGTAATGAAATCGAATCGAGTACCATATCGTATCTTTCCCGATAGTACATACACAAATCAAATTTTTCTTTGTACGATACAAAATGAATCGAATTTCTTTGGAATTCTTTTAATTGGAAAAGTCTCCTCTTTTTTTTTTTTTTTTGATTCGGTATGAATAAACGATCTTTCTATGTTATACTATTCAATTCTCGACGAGGAATCAATTTGATAGGTCAGATATGGTTATTCATGATATTTATCCGATTCGATATCATCGAGATAGAATTTATCTCATTGAATTTAGAGGCAAAAAATTTATCATCTCTATGGGATTAAATCCCGAGTTATTGTGAAGTAAAGAAAAACGAAAGGATGAGATTATGGAAGTCAATATTCTCGCATTTATTGCTACTGCACTGTTCATTCTAGTTCCTACTGCTTTTTTACTTATAATATATGTAAAAACTGTTAGTCAAAGTAATTAATTTGAACGAAACTTGACGTCTTAGTTCTTAATCAATATCAATGATTAAAAAGATAAATAATAAAGGATTCCAAATTTGTGTTTTAGACGAAATAAATGTGCGGACTAGAATCAGCAGTATCCTATGAGATCCAATAGTATGGGTAGAAAGAAATATCTATTTCTTTACTACCCATACTATCTATTTTTGTTATTCGAGTTTATAAAGTTGTACTGTATAAAGATATAGGTTTAATAGAAATCAATCGAAAATGGCATCTTCATTTTCATACATTTAGATATTAATTATCTATATGGAATGTACATAAGGTCCCAATTCGATTTCTTTTTCTCATCTATTTGCTTTGTGTTGATTCGAATTAATCTTAATCTGAAATAGTCGAAAGAAAGGCACTTCTGACTCTTACGATTCTAATTCCTGGATTTCGGATTATTTGAAATTTCCTATTCAAATTTCAATAGGAATCTTCGAATCTATTGAAATAATCAAATCAAAGAAAAGGAAAAAAAAAAAAAGAGTCTAGATAGACTATATTAATAAAAGAAAATCAAGAAATCTTATTTTAGTATTCTTAAGTGATTAAACGATTGTCAAATCATCCAAAGAATGGAGTTTTAGAAAAACTTTTTAGATTTCGCCGAAAAGCATTAGTAAACTCCGTCGGTTTTGAATCTTTGAATCATCATATGAAATGAGTCAAGTCAATAAAGTATAGCATAAATAGGATTTTTAAAATACTAAATCAAATAGTCAAGTTAAGTAATAAGCGCACAACGCAATATGCGACTTCTTTAAGAAAATATCTTAGGATGTGTATTATCTCGTTGGAGGACCACTATGTCTATCTTATTTCCCCCGGAAACCCGTTATATTTAATTAACTATAAATAAATTACTTGAAATTTTCAAAATTTCAAAAGGAAAGACTTTCTTTCTTTTATCTTTGAACAAGAAAAAGGCAAACAAATAAAAAGTAAAAAAGGTTCCTCTAGTCCTCATTGACTAGAATTGTCAATATATAATTCTAGTAAGGGTCGGTTTAGCGAAATAGAAAATTTAAGAAGAATTCGTTTGGAATAAATTTCCTCTCATTTTGATTCCTTTTACTTTGCGAAATATAAAACACGGGAATTATTCAAATAATTGTTTGATTATGATTATATTAAATACGGTCTTTTTCGTCTATTCTTGAATAGACGAAATTATTCAACCCAAATCCGACTCGAGAAGATTTTTTAAAATTCAATTTCGAAATTTGTAAGAATTTCGAAATTGAATTAATTGAATGCAAAATTCTTTGCAGAATGATCTATAAAACAATTGATAGAGTTTTATTTCTCAACTCAATTAGGAGTACCCCTAGAGTCCACTTCTTCCCCATACTACGAGTGAAAGGGAAAATGTAAAGACTACCATTAAAGCAGCCCAAGCGAGACTTACTATATCCATGTGAATTATGTCCCCTATCTCTTCTCTATGAATATGAAGGAATTTTTCCAGTATTGTTCACTTTGTTTATTGTTCACTAATAATAGTAGTCGAATCGCCGGTGCGGAGTCAAAAAAAAAAGTATTTTGGCCAATACCATTGATGAAATAATACAAAAAACCAAATTTATCTTAAGAAGTTCTTATTAGATTCTTTAATATTTTTCTTTTGGTAGAATCGCTAAAGATTAAGCACAAATCTTTATAGGCAGCGACGCTCTTGGAAGTCTCAAGAGTCATTTTTTTCCTCCGCGTTTTCTATTGGGAAAAAATGGAAGCAGTTATATCAGCAAAACGAACTAAGGCATTTCGTGTCTTTTGTTGATCAGGCGACACCCAAGATTCGAACTGGGGAACGAGGATTTGCAGTCCTTCGCCTTACCACTCGGCCATGCCGCCCCAACTAAGGGGATTTCCAATTCGGTCCCCAACCAACATTTAACTATCGACTGTAAAGAGGATTTGCAGTCCTCTTTACAACGACTCTAAAGAAAGGAAAGGGGATTTGCAGTCCCCAACCAACGACTGTAAAGAAAAGAAAAACTGTAAAGAAAGGAAAGGGGATTTGCAGTCCCCAACCAACATTAACCAACATTTAACTATCGACTGTGGATTCATGAATCATGAACCATTCTTAGATTTTAATCTAACGTTGCATTTCCTTAAAAATATAGGAAAATCAAAAAGGATATGTAACCATTTAGTATTGATTCTAAAAAATCAATCAATTGTTCTCTTTTCCATTTTCATATTCTATTCTAATATAGAATCTATCCATATGTCAACCCCTGTCCTCTTTTCCATTTTCATATTCTATTCTAATATAGAATCTATCCATATGTCAACCCCTACCCCTGTCCTCTTTTCCATTTTCATATTCTATTCTAATATAGAATCTATCTATATGTCAACCCCTGCCAGAACAGATATAGAATATAAAAGTATCCTCATAAAAATGAATTTAGTGTCTTAATAATACCGGTCCTTATCCCATTTTATGCGCAGATTAGATAAGTTCAGTGGATTCGAGAAGTTCATAACCAAAAAATAACTAAAAATACCGGAAGAAATAAAGTCAAATTCTTACGAAGAAGCCCTTTGAATGATGAATGTATGGATTCGCGCATATAAAAAGAGGTTAACCACCTCCCATTGCGTATTGATGCTTATCGGGTATAGAATAGATCTGCTTCTCTTTGTTCCTACAAATGGAATTGGAACGTTATGACTAAAATACTAAACAGAATAGAAAAAGGATTAATCCTTTATTCGGGATAATTCACTGAACAAAGGGAGATCCATAACATAGTTTTTTCTAGTGTAATAAAGTTACATAGTGTTTATTTTTCGTTAATATTAATAATTATTAGTACGTTAATATTTAAATATTAATAATTTTAATATTAATAATTAATTAAGGGGTATTTCCATGGGTTTGCCTTGGTATCGTGTTCATACCGTCGTATTGAATGATCCCGGTCGTTTGCTATCTGTTCATATAATGCATACAGCTTTGGTTGCCGGCTGGGCCGGTTCGATGGCTCTATATGAATTAGCAGTTTTTGATCCCTCTGACCCAGTTCTGGATCCAATGTGGAGACAAGGTATGTTCGTAATACCCTTCATGACTCGGTTAGGGATAACCAATTCGTGGGGTGGTTGGAGTATCACAGGCGGAACTATAACGAATCCGGGTATTTGGAGTTATGAGGGTGTGGCTGGGGCGCATATTGTCTTTTCTGGCTTGTGCTTCTTGGCAGCTATCTGGCATTGGGTGTTTTGGGATCTAGAAATATTTTGTGATGAGCGTACAGGAAAACCTTCTTTAGATTTGCCTAAGATCTTTGGAATTCATTTATTTCTCTCAGGAGTGGCTTGTTTTGGGTTTGGCGCTTTTCATGTAACGGGATTGTATGGTCCTGGAATATGGGTGTCCGATCCTTATGGACTAACTGGAAAGGTACAATCAGTAAATCCGGCGTGGGGTGTGGAAGGTTTTGATCCCTTTGTTCCGGGAGGAATAGCCTCTCATCATATTGCAGCGGGGACTCTGGGCATATTGGCCGGCTTATTCCATCTTAGTGTCCGTCCGCCCCAACGGCTATACAAGGGATTACGTATGGGAAATATTGAAACCGTGCTTTCCAGTAGTATCGCGGCTGTCTTTTTTGCAGCTTTTGTTGTTGCTGGAACTATGTGGTATGGTTCAGCAACTACCCCGATTGAATTATTTGGTCCCACTCGTTATCAATGGGATCAAGGATACTTCCAGCAAGAAATATATCGAAGAGTTGGTGCTGGGCTAGCCGAAAATCAAAGTTTATCCGAAGCTTGGTCTAAAATTCCTGAAAAATTAGCCTTTTATGATTACATTGGAAATAATCCGGCAAAGGGTGGATTGTTCAGAGCGGGCTCAATGGACAACGGGGATGGAATAGCTGTTGGGTGGTTAGGACATCCTATCTTTAGAGATAAAGAAGGACGTGAACTTTTTGTACGTCGTATGCCTACTTTTTTTGAGACATTTCCAGTTGTTTTGATAGACGAAGACGGAATTGTTAGAGCCGATGTTCCTTTTCGAAGGGCAGAATCGAAGTATAGTGTCGAACAAGTAGGTGTAACTGTTGAGTTTTACGGTGGCGAACTAAATGGAGTCAGTTATAGTGATCCTACTACTGTGAAAAAATATGCTAGACGCGCTCAATTAGGTGAAATTTTTGAATTAGATCGTGCTACTTTAAAATCCGACGGTGTTTTTCGTAGCAGTCCCCGGGGTTGGTTTACTTTTGGACATGCTTCGTTTGCTCTGCTTTTTTTCTTCGGACATATTTGGCATGGCGCTCGAACCTTGTTCAGAGATGTTTTTGCTGGTATTGATCCAGATTTAGACGCTCAAGTGGAATTTGGAGCATTCCAAAAACTTGGGGATCCAACTACAAGAAGACAAGCAGTTTGATATAGCATTGATCTTGTACTTTTCGTTTCCATTTTTGTAATTTGACAATTTGACATAGGGTATCGGGGACACCTTGATTTGACTTGCCACTTTTCTTCGACTTTTGCTCTTTTTTTTATTTTTTATCCGGGGGACAATCCCAACTAAACAGGTATGGAAGCTATAATTGTAAACCACGATCGAATCTATGGAAGCATTGGTTTATACATTCCTTTTAGTCTCGACTCTAGGAATAATTTTTTTCGCTATCTTTTTTCGAGAACCCCCTAAAGTTCCAACTAAAAAGGAAAGGTAAAATGATTTTTTATTATCTTAATTGAAGTAAAGAATTGAAGTAGAGAGCCCCCCAATATTGGGGGGCTCTCTACTTCAACTAGTCCCCGTGTTCTTCGAATGGATCTCTTAGTTGTTGGGAGGGTTGCCCAAAAGCAGTATATAAGGCATACCCGGTAAAACTTACAAGTAAACCAGATATAGAGATGGCGACTAGTGTTGCTGTTTCCATTATTAATTATTATAGAATTCTCTTAATTTTAAGACCACAATGGATCTATGATAAGATCATTTATTTACAACGGAATGGTATACAAAGTCAACAAATCTTAATTAATACAAAATAGGATTTATGGCTACACAAAGTGTAGAGGGTAGTGGTCCAAGACGAACAATTGTAGGGGATTTATTGAAACCGTTGAATTCAGAATATGGTAAAGTAGCTCCGGGATGGGGAACTACTCCTTTGATGGGCGTCGCAATGGCTCTATTTGCGATATTCCTATCTATTATTTTAGAGATTTATAATTCTTCCGTTTTACTAGATGGGATTTCAATGAATTAGATTTACAAGAATTACTAAGTCCCATCTTTTTTTTTAATATTTCATTTTAATGCTTAATACAAAGTGAAACATTTGGGTCTCGTTTTTTTTAGCCTAATCCTATTCTATTTTTCTATTCTATTTTGGTAGTTTGATCGTGGAATCTCTTTCTTTTTTGGTATTTCTGGAATATGAGTGTGCGACTTGTTATAAAGGATCCTATTAATAGTGCAGAAAATGAGTCTGTCATCTTATCTTGATAAAGATGGTTTTTTATCTCGTCAGATATTTATTCTAGTATCTGGAGCACGGAATATATGAAATGGATTACGAAGTATTAGAACTATGATTCATACTTAATATTCAGATCCCGCGGCCAAACTACAAAAAATTTCAAAAAATGCGAAAGTCTAAATGAAAAGATTTTTGAAACTCTTTGTCTATGCTTATTTCATTTTGATACAAATAAAAAGACAAAAAAGACAACTCTCTCTTTAGATTTTTCGTCATTATATTTATTCATTCCATAAGTGATGATACGACGATTCTTGCTCGGGGAATCTTTGTACTAACTTTAAAAGTACTAACTTTAAAAGTTTTTTTGAATCATCGTGGTTCTAGTATGAATCTGAGGTTTCCGATCGATTTATAGAATCTTAACAAGAAAATTCCTATCAATCAATAATAAAAATAAAGAAAACACCGATAAGGCTGCATTACATAAAAAAAAAAATACTCAATCAAAGAAAAAATAAAATGGGTAAATAGAAGATTCAAGAGGCCCGTAAGGATCAACATCAAGAAATGAATGAGCCGACTTGACATTTTAGCATTATAACCACAAAGAAGAGTTTTCAAATTTTTCTTTTTGCGTTTTCCTCTCTTCCAAGAGAATTCTTGAATCATAGCATTAAGAAGTTTCGATTACACATATCTATTTCAACAAGTATTTGGGGTTTTCTGTTTGAGCTGTACGAGATGAAATTTTCATATACGGTTCTCAGAGGGGGAGTTTTCTTGGTTTACCTATCTCAATAAAGTCTATGATTGGTTCGAAGAACGTCTCGAGATTCAGGCGATTGCAGACGATATAACTAGTAAATACGTTCCTCCTCATGTCAATATATTTTATTGTTTAGGAGGAATTACCCTTACTTGTTTTTTAGTCCAAGTAGCTACAGGGTTTGCTATGACTTTTTACTATCGTCCGACCGTTACTGAAGCTTTTGCTTCTGTTCAATATATAATGACTGAAGCTAACTTTGGTTGGTTAATCCGGTCTGTTCATCGATGGTCAGCAAGTATGATGGTACTAATGATGATCCTACATGTATTTCGTGTGTATCTCACAGGTGGCTTTAAAAAACCTCGTGAATTAACTTGGGTTACAGGTGTGGTTCTTGGTGTATTGACAGCATCCTTTGGCGTAACTGGTTATTCTTTACCTTGGGACCAAATTGGTTATTGGGCAGTAAAAATTGTAACAGGCGTGCCGGAAGCTATTCCTATAATAGGATCCCCTTTAGTAGAGTTATTGCGTGGAAGTGCTAGTGTAGGACAATCAACTTTGACTCGTTTTTATAGTTTACACACTTTTGTATTACCTCTTCTTACTGCCGTATTTATGTTAATGCATTTTCTAATGATACGTAAGCAAGGTATTTCGGGTCCTTTATAAACAATATAGATCATAGATATTAGTAATCAATCATTGATCGATTGGGGGAGGGAGAATAGTATTTTATTGCTACAAATATGGATTATTGAAAAGAATAAGACATGTATTTAGATATTTCTCTTCAACTACATTATATTATTTCATTGAAATAATGAATAGTTGAAGCGAATTCTCCTAAGAAAAAGATGGATTATGGGAGTGTTTGACTTGGACTATTGATTTGGCCGTGCAGATATATGATATGTCTTTATCCGCCACATTGGAATCCACAACCAAATGTGTCTTTGTTCTAACCACTCCGTAAGTCATATACTCTATTTAGGATAGGTTGGTTCACTTAAAGAGAATTTTTTCTATGATCCGATCCAAGCATGTCGTGCATGAGCAGGCCCCGTAAAATCCAGTGGAATAAGTGATGTAGTAGAATCCATATATTCTATTTTTTAGCTATTTTACCTACTTAATATACTTATCTAAAGTATCTTTAGTATTTCGTTTTTTTATTGATTTTTTTTATTACTTACTACTTAGTATACTTAATAGTATGGAAATGCACCCATTTTCTTTGCATTGACTCCATTTCTGATACTATCGGGGTGAAACAGCGGATCTAAAGAATGACAGAGGCGAAACCATATTAGTAACAAGTAAATTCTTTGTATACAAAAAATATCGATATTTTTTGTAGATAAAGTCCAAAGGTCTAAGACGACCCAAAAAGCACTTGGTCATTATTACCTTTATAGGCCCACTTGGGTAATGAGCATTTATTTACTTGTAAGAACCGAAGTCCTTGCGATGGATGATTGCAATTTTGGAAAAAAGAATCCAGTTCTTTTTTTTTTCATAAAATCATTCATATATGTGTAGCTATGGATAATATATTGATTGATTTTATAACATCTAGAGATCTCTATTTTTTCATATGAATACTTTTGGTTCGTTTAATTCTTGCTCGAGCCGGATGATGAAAAATTATCATATCCGGTTCTTTCGGAGGATGGATTGATAAGAATTCACCTATCCCAATAACAAAAAAACCTGACCTGAATGATCCTGTATTAAGAGCTAAATTGGCTAAAGGAATGGGGCATAATTATTACGGAGAACCCGCATGGCCTAATGACCTTTTATATATTTTTCCAGTAGTAATTCTAGGTACTATTGCATGTAATGTAGGATTAGCGGTTCTAGAACCATCAATGATTGGCGAACCCGCGGATCCATTTGCAACTCCTTTGGAAATATTGCCCGAATGGTATTTCTTTCCCGTATTTCAAATACTTCGTACAGTACCTAATAAGTTATTAGGTGTTCTTTTAATGGTTTCAGTACCCGCGGGATTATTAACAGTACCCTTTTTGGAAAATGTTAATAAATTCCAAAATCCATTTCGTCGTCCAGTGGCGACAACTGTCTTTTTGATTGGTACCGTAGCGGCCCTTTGGTTAGGTATTGGAGCAACATTACCTATTGATAAATCCCTAACTTTAGGTCTTTTTTAAATTGATTCAATTTGAAAATAAAATAGCACGATGTGTGTATCTAGGGAATAGTCACTTCAAGGTGAATTCTCCCTAGATAACACCTATTCAATAGATATGAAAAAAAAATCGAAAAAAAAAAGGGGGGATGAAGATAAAAATGAATATAAATCCAGCGGCTTTAAACTGGATTTTTTAGTAAATCAATTGCGAAATGCTTTTCCATTTCTAGAATGCTTAATATATGTTTTACATCTTCCATGCGAAAATGTTCAATTTTCATAAGGTCTTCTTGACTGTTCTTCAAAAGGTCCGATAATGTATGGATATTGGACCTTTTGAGACAATTATAGATCTTAGGAGTCAATTCTAATTGGTCAATAAAAATCGATTTTAATGGTATTTCTTTTTTATTTTTCCTGAGTTTAGCCAATTTATCATGAAAAGTAAAAAGGGGTAAAGTAATTTTGTGTTGATTTTTTTCTAAATGTAAGTTTTCTTCTTCTACATGTAGAAAGGGAAGAAATAAATCAATTAAATTTCGGGAGGCTTCATGAAGTGCTTCTTTAGGAGTTAAACTTCCATTTGTCCATATTTCGAGAAAAAGTATCTCTTGCTTTTCATTTCCATTTCCATAAGAATGAACACTATGATTCGCATTTCGAACAGGCATGCATACAGCATCTATGGAATAACTTCTGTCTTGAAGATTTTGTGTCGGTTTTATACAATAGCCACGATTCCTCTCAATTTGTAATTCAATACACAAATCAATTGGTTCCCTTAGGCTAGCGATATGTTGTGTATTATCAAGGATTTCCACAGAAGGCGGTAAGATGATGTCTTGAGCAGTTACATATCCAGGACCTTTGACACAAATAGACGCGTCACGAGTTCCATATAAATCGCTTCTCAATACAATTTCTTTCAAATTCATTAATATTTCATGTACTGATTCTTGAATACCCCCTATAGTAGAAAATTCGTGTGGTATTTTCTCAGATTTTGCACGTGTGATACATGTTCCTTCTATTTCTCCAAGCAAAGCTCTTCGCATCGCAATGCCTATTGTGTCGGCTTGACCTTTCATAAGTGGAGACAGAATAAAACGTCCATAATAAAGACGTTTACTGTCAACTCTCGATTCAACACACTTCCACTGTAGTGTTCGAGTAGATATTCTGACTTTCTCTCGAACCATAATAAGATTCTTCTTTTTGTTATAAAATCCTTGAATTTTTTATTTCTCTTGAAATCTCTTCAATGTTTATTTGCGTCTTTTTTTAGGAGGCCTGCAGCCATTATGGGGCATAGGGGTTACATCCCGGACGAAATTTAATATTATACCACTTCGACAAATAGCTCTTAATGCCGCATCTCTTCCGAGACCCGGACCCTTTATCAGGACTTTCGCTCGTTGCATACCTTGATCCATTGCTATCCGAATAGCATCTTCCGCTATGGTTTGAGCGGCAAAAGGTGTCCCCTTTCTTGGGCCCTTGAATCGACAAGTGCCCGCAGAGGACCAATAGATCACCCGACCCCGCACATCTGTAACGGTTATAATAGTATTGTTAAAACCTGCTTGGATATGAATAACTCCCTTTGGTATTTTAGGTGTATTTTTACGAGGACGTCTTTTCCTGCGCCAAGCAATTTTTGTTACAAATTTTACCATATTTTATTATCTCAAAAAAAAGTCCGAGACCTATGGATATATCCATTTCGTGTCAAAATAGATCTTTTTTTTTTATTTGTATTTATTTATCAGATCCTTTAGATAGTCCTTTTCTTTATTTTGAAAAATTATCCTTGTCTTTGTTTATGTCTCGGGTTAGAGCAAATTACTCTAATTCGTCCCTTTCTACGTATTAGTCGACATTTTCCACAAATTTTACGAGCGGAGGGCCTTATTTTCATATTTTGCGTTCCTTAATTTTGAATATACAGACTTTTTTTTTGAAGAAAAAGAGTTTTTTTTTCAATCTTGATTGAATTGTATCCCCATAAAAAAAAAGAAATATTGAAGTTCAAAAATTACCTAATCTTTCGAATTGTTGTTCTGGAGTCTCTAAATTAGACGCTCTCCTCTCCGGTCGAATCATAATTATAATGAGGCTTATTGACTCTATTTCTTGGTGGTATAAAACAAAACTTTGTTAGGTCTTTCTTTAAACAGAACCTAAAACAGGATCTTCATTATCTAAAGGAACCCGTAACATACCCTTGGAAAGTGATTCAGTAAGTAAACCTTTGTGAATTTCTTTTTATTCTTTATATTCTATATCCTTCGATTCTATAATATAGAATAAAAAATAAAGATATTCTATATAAAACTATCTTGAAGTATCCGCAAATTTAATGTAGCAGCAATGCTATTCAAATCTCGGACTTGTTCTTTTTTTTTTTACAAAACAAAATCCAAATAGATATAATTTGGATATCGGAAGGATTACCATATGTGACACAAGATTTCTCCGCCGATTCTTTTTAGTCGAGCCTCTCGATCTGTCATTATACCCCGAGAAGTAGAAAGAATTACAATTCCTATCCCGTCTAAAATTCTAGGAATTTGTTGATACTTAGAATAGATTCGTAAACCGGGTCGGCTAATCTGTTTTAATTTTAGACTAGTTCTATATTGTTTTTTTTTAGTTTTTCTATGTCGTCTATGTCGTAAGGTTAAAACCAAGAAATTTTTGTTGCCTTCCTGATGTTTCCTCACATTTTCAATAAAACCTTCTCGTAAAAGGATTTTCACAAAGTTTTCAGTGATATTAGTAGATACTATTCGAACGATTCCTTTTCCGCCCATGTCAGCATTTCGTATAGAGGTTATTATATTAGCAATTGTGTCTTGACTCATTAGAAACTAACATTTTTTTTGTTTTTGAGTTTTGATATAATTAACATTGTCTTTTTGCTTTTGTTTTTTTTCATTCATATTCATGAATTTTATTATTAAGGTATATACGTGAAACATAATCTACTAATTAATTTGATTAATCGGTTGAATTCAAATACTATAATCAAATAGTCTAACTATATAATCTTTTCTATCTCATCTTACAATGCTTTTCTAACGCTTTATCTTATAATACTTCAGGTGCTAATGAAACTATTTTTGTAAAATTGACCTGCCTCAATTCCTCGGCAATCGGGCCAAAAATTCGACTTCCCTTTGGATTTCCTTTTTGATCAATGACAACTGCAGCATTATCATCATATCGTATGATAATGCCGCAGTCGCGTTTGAGTTGTTTCCGAGTACGTACAATTACAGCTCTGATCACTTCGGATTTTTCTAGAGTGGAATTGGGTGCTACTTCCTTGATCACAGCAATAATAACGTTGCCTATATGACCGTATCCCCGATTACCAGCCCCCAGGATTCGAATACACATCAATTTTCGGGCTCCGCTGTTATCTGCTACATTCAAATAGGTCTGAGATTGGATCATATCATTTTTTTAATCTGTTATTTTAATGCAAAAGAAAAAAAAAAGAAATATTGTTTGTCCAAAAATAAAACAAAGAAACTTACAATTTTTTTTCATTCCAAAGTCCCTTTTTTCTTTGGTTCTATATTCCTATTTTAAAATAATGAATTGAGTTCGTATAGGCATTTTTGATGCTGCTATTGAGATAGCTTTTCTGGCCATATTTTCTGCTACTCCGCCCATTTCATAAAGTATTTTACCTGGTTTAACGACAGCTACCCAATATTCGGGATCTCCTTTCCCCGAACCCATACGTGTTTCTGCGGATCTTATCGTAACTGGTTTATCGGGAAATATACGTACCCATATTTTTCCACCGCGGCGTATATTTCGTGTCATTGCCCGACGGCCTGCTTCTATTTGTCTAGACGTAATCCAAGCGGGTTCAAGTGCCTGAAGAGCATATCTACCGAAACAAATACGATTACCTCGATAAGACATTCCTTTCATTCTCCCTCTATGGTGTTTACGGAATCTGGTTCTTTTGGGGTTATAGTTGATCATTGGTTCACAATTCCATCTCTATTACAGAACTGGACATGAGAGTTTCTTCTCATCCAGCTCCTTGCGAATGAAATAATTCTAAAAATATACATATAGTTGATGAATAATAGACTGAATCATTAGATTCTTTGAGATTTCATCTAATCTATTTATTCGAAATTTGTATCTATTTTTTTATATAGAACTACGTATTCTATGGCAATTCTAGATTGATAGATAATTTGAAATTCAAATTTGTAGATAATTATTTTATATAATTTATTTATATAATTTATGTATAATAGACTTTTTTTCTTATAATCTTCTAATGATAATGAATCTATATCTATATTTATTATGATGATATCAAATCACTTAAAATTTATAAATCCAATAACATAAAAAAACTTTCGCGGGCGAATATTTACTCTTTCCGTTTTTACTTTATTTTTAGGGTTATCCCCAAACCTCTCCTCTCAAAATAAAAAAAAAAATGGATTGTTTCTTGGTTCGTTTCGCCATCCTGCCCGTTAAAAAATTATTAAGATTTATTTTCAATAGAATCTTATGTCTTTACAGGTTCCGTCGTTCCCATCGCTTCTCGGTTAATGGTTAGGTCTTAATTCTATAATGAAGCCTCCAATCCAATTTTTTCTTGAGCCAATTTTATCAGTCTTTATTGGCTCGAGGCTCTTAATTTTTTGTTTTATGAGTCGAATTTTGACTATCAATAAATAGCTATTGGTGCTTTATTACATTAGCTTTTACGAGATGACTCGTAGACCTTACATATTGGAATCATATATCATTAATTTTTTTTTTCTTTCTCTCACCCTATCATTTATCTGTATAATTTTTCATTTTGCTTTACAATTCATAATCAAATTGCTTTTTTTTTATTTATGTAATGTAAAAAAGAGTAAAAAAGATTGCAATTCCTACAATACAATGGCCAATATATCATATCTTGACTGCTTTTTTGAATCCAGATCCAGATAATGTGAAGCGATGAGTTGGTTATTAATTCTATATTTATTCATTCATAGTATTGATCAGTCTATTTTTTTAAGATTGACCTTTACCTTTAAAAACCAACGGGTCACACACTAAGCATAGCAAGTACATTAAATAATCAATCGA